TCTTTTATCCTGGTCGGAGGAGAGATTACCAAACGTCTAGCATTCCCTCACGCTTGGCGCCAATGAGGCTTTTATTTGAGAGAAAAAAGAAGACTATGCCTTCGCCATATGAAATATGAATATTAAGTAATAATAGCATGGCACTTTGAATTCGATATAAGGAATTTTGTTTTCAAAACATTAGATTATGTATCGAGAGAGTAATATGAGAAAAAGGTATTTCCTATTTTATTATCGGAAGTCCAGTTCAGCGTCACAAACTTTTTTTCACACCAGGGGTCTCTTAACTTATAGAGCGAAAAAAAATAAGATTCTTTTTTCCTTAGTTTATTTGATCAAATAAAAAAGCAACTTTGGGATTGCTGAATGACAGACAAATCACAGACAAAAAAATATAATTAAATATATAAAGCAACGGAGCCATCATAGTATTTTTGAATTCCTCCGAAAGGAAGGGTGGTAAGTTGATCATTTACCGACCGGGGTCTGATCGATCCTATTTTTTTATTTCTTTGATGAAAGGTAAGGGTCAATTTTATTGTAAAGCCGTATGCAATGCATAATGCCCGTACGGTTGTTCAATTCTATCTTTTTTTCTTGTTATTCTTTTATGTTTCTTTTATCTTCCCCTCATCATGCGAAATAGAGAAACCTTTTATTATCTTATATCATCAGGGTAATGATCCATCAACCTGCTGGTTCTTTTTCTGAAGTAGCAACGGGAGAATTCATCCTGGAAGTGGGAGAACTGCTGAAACTGCGTGAAACCCTGACAAGGGTTTATGTACAAAGAACGGGCAAACCCATATGGGTTGTATCCGAAGACATGGAAAGAGATATTTTTATGTCAGCAACAGAGGCGCAAGCTTATGGGATTGTTGATCTTGTAGCGGTTGAATGACAATAGCCTGTATTTCGCGTCAATTCGTGATTTGAAGTTAACCCTGCCGAGTTTAATATTCTTTAATATTCTATGACTTTTATTTACTCTTCTATTGAATCTATTGAATAAAAGTAATTCAAAATCATCCGGTTAGGATCGATCTAAACCAGCCCATTATGTATATGATTCAACATGCCAACGATTAAACAACTTATTAGAAATACAAGACAGCCAATTAGAAATGTCACAAAATCCCCCGCGCTTCGGGGATGCCCTCAGCGTCGAGGAACATGTACTAGGGTGTATGTGCGACTCGTTCAGATCATGAACTAGAACAAAGGAAAGAGAACAATGTTCGAATATCAATGATCAAATAGGATAGAAGGGAAAAACGAACTACATTTCCTATCTAAAAATAAGAAAATGAATCAGATCCCTTTTATTGTGTATGAAATTTATGGTTTCTATTGGTGTAAATCCACTCACCTCAATTCAAGATGAGAAGCAGTTCTCCATTGGTAGCAAATGGCTATCCATTAAGCGGAGGAAATCTTAGTTAACATAGACGCCTCTTGTAAGAACGGACTAACAGGGTCAGCTACCCAGCCAACCTTCATAATTAAATACCGTTACTGTATAGGTAGAGCTCGTTGTGAAAGACCTATTACTGAATAATTCATGGGTAGAGCCGAAGAATGTGAACTATACAAGTTAGCAATAACATTGATTAAATGAAGTAAAGGCTCCGGTGTATAGAGAAGACCTCACCGTTTAAGAAGTAACCATAGAAACGATGGAATCCACTATTTCTTTATCAGTGCTATTTTTTTAATACCTAGTATATATAGTACAATTTCGTATTTCGAGGTGAAATGCCTAGAAAAAATAAAAAATAGTGATTGGGAAGGTTATAGTAGCCAAAGCCATTGGAATTTTTAGTTTATACATTGGAAAAATCCGTTTTGTTATTAATATACTAAGAAAGGGGCAAAAGAATAACTAAAAGAAAGGAAATCTATTAGTTATTCGTTAAAGTTTCATTTATTCAATGACCAGAATTAGACGGGGATATATCGCTCGGAGACGTAGAACAAAAATTCGTTTATTTGCATCAAGCTTTCGGGGGGCTCATTCAAGACTTACTCGAACTATTACTCAACAAAAAATAAGAGCTTTGGTTTCGGCTCATCGGGATAGGGATAAGCAAAAAATCAATTTTCGTCGTTTGTGGATCACTCGAATAAATGCAGCAATTCGTGAAAGGGGGGTATGCTATAGTTATAGTAGATTAATAAATGATCTGTACAAGAGACAGTTGCTTCTTAATCGTAAAATACTTGCACAAATAGCTATATCAAATAGGAATTGTCTTTATATGATTTCCAATGAGATCATAAAAGAAGTAAGTTGAAAGGAATCCACCGGTTAAAGGGAGTTGCCCGGAGAATGAACTCCGGGAGGGTCGAATAAAAATAAAATAAAAATGAATAGAATATGATAAAATATATATGAGAAAGTAGTAAAAATAAATATGAATCAACACGTTCAATAAAAAAATTTATTCTTGCCAAATTCTTTTTTTTTCTTACGACACGAGAATTCAATCCGGATTCTTGG